AAAAATATAAGTTAGTATTTATTGGATACCTTGGTATTTAGTATATAAACGTAATATTCGAAAATAGGTAGTGTGAGAATTAAAAATTTTTCGTTTGTAGCTATTTCAGTAATGTATTTGTATAGCATAATGCATTATGACTTTATTATAACAAGTGAATTGAAACATCTAAGTAGCTTGTTAAGGATAACACAAAAGAGATTTTGGTAGTAGTGGTGAGCGAATCCAAAGGTAGGGTAGTGATGGAGGTGGATCCTTGGTTAGAATTAGATTGGAAAACTAAACAAGAAAGGTGAAAGTCCTGTATAATCGTGCGAAGAGTGCCCGAAGGTCCAATTAATAAAAAAGTAAAATGTTGCAAGGCAACGGTATTTGAATATAAAAATACCACTTTTTAACCCTAATAAATACTAAATAACCGATAGTGAACAAGTACCGTGAGGGAAAGGTGAAAAGATCTTGTTAAAAAGAGTAAAAAGACCTTGAAAATAAATACTAAATAAGCATTTGGAGCAATGTGAAGTTGTGACAATATACCTTTTGCATAATGGGTCAATGAGTATATTTATATAGCAAGTGTAAGTCGTGAGATGAACACGTAGTGAAAGCGTATAATAGTTATGTGAATATGACCCGAAACCAAGTGATCTATTCATGATCAGGTTGAATATGTATAAGACCTATACGTAGGAGGACCGAACCCGTGTATGTTGCAATATACTGGGATGAATTGTGAATAGGGGTGAAAGGCTAATCAAACTTGGAATAGCTGGTTTTTTGCGAAATTTATAGAGGTAAAGTATTATTCTTTGTTTATTTATTGTAAAGCACTCTATAACTGATGGGGATTTTTTTCTTACTGAGGTTATGAAAACTTTGAAGATAAATAAAATAGATAATAGTGATCGGAATAAAGGTGATAAGGTCTTTATTCGAAAGGGAGACAGCCCAGACTATAAATTAAAGTCTCGAAATATTCCCTTAGTGATAAGAGAAGCTAAATAAGTAAAGGGTTTAGGATGTAGGCTTGGAAGCAGCCATCATTTAAAGAAAGCGTAAATGCTCACTGATTCCTTTTATTTGGTTTTACAGATGTAGAGAGGCTAAAGGGAATTACTGAAATTATAGGATTAAACGTCGGTAGCAAAATGCTTTGTATATAACAAAGATATGTTACTCAAACATATTAGTAAATCAAAGTTAATCATATTGACATGAGTAACTTAAATAATGTGAGAAACATTATCACCGGAAATCCAAGGGTTTCTGATAAAAGGATTATCCAATCAGAGTTAGTCGATCTCTAAAGAAAAAACCAATGTTATTTTTGATGGGGAGGAATATAAACGTGTTCAACCATTAGTGTAGTGACAAATATAAAAGTAGATATATTAATGTATTGATACTTTTATGTTTCAGGAAAAACTATACTTAGTAGTTTGTATTTATAATAGATCGTACCCTAAACTGACACAAGTGGATAGGTAGAGTATACCAAGGTGATTGAGAGAATAATATTGAAGGAACTCGGCAAATTGACTCTGTAACTTAGGGAGAAAGAGTTTCCATAGAAGGCGGTGCCTTTTGTGGAAGTACATAACAGGGGAGAACGACTGTTTATCAAAAACACAGGACTTTGCGAAATTGAACAAATGAAGTATTAAGTCTGACGCCTGTCCGGTGCTGTAACTAAAAAGAAGAAGGTAGTAGTGCTTTTTTCATAATAGCCAGTAAACGACGGTCCTATCTTGAGGATCCAAAGGTAGCGAAATTCCTTGTCATTTAATTGATGACCCGCATGAATGGCGTAACGATTTTCCCACTGTCTCCAATATTAACTCAGTGAAATTGAATTTTCTGTGAAAATGCAGAGTACTAGCAGTTAGACGGAAAGACCCTATGCACCTTTACTATAGTCATCTATTGTAGGTAGTAGTTTAATTATATAGGATATATATGTGAATTCAAATAAATTTGATTCGTTGTTGTAATAGTATTTTATTAATCACTATTTACTACTGTATAATATGATATAGGTACAGTGGATGATTGGTAGTTTGACTGGGGCGGTTGTCACCTAAACAGTAACGGTGATGTGCATAAAGTAAACTTCAACTATATTGGTTTTAAAATATAATGGTATAAGTTTGCTTGATAGATTGACCATCAAGTCAATCTGGAACGTAAGTTGGTCATAGTGATCCGGTAATTCTAAGTGGAAAGATTATCGCTCAACGAATAAAAGGTACGCTAGGGATAACAGACTAATGACTTCCAAGAGTCCATATCTACGAAGTCGTTTGGTACCTCGATGTCGGCTCATCACATCCTGGAGTTGCAAGAGATTCCAAGGGTTTAGCTGTTCGCTAATTAAAGTGGTACGTGAGCTGGGTTCAGAACGGTGAGAACCAGTTCGGTCCCTATCTGCTGCTAGTAAAAGAAAATAGAAATGAACTTTTTCTTAGTACGAAAGGACTGGAAAAAGCATGCCTATGGTGTACCAATTGTACAGTGATGAAGTGCATCGTTGGGTAGCTACGCATGTTAGAATAATTACTGAAAACATATAAGTAAGAAGTCTATATTTCGTGTTTTCTATGAGATAGGCGAAACAACATCGCTATATAGGTTAGGCGTGTAAGCACAGTAATGTGTTCAGCGGACTGATACTAATGATCGATAATATTTTTCTTTGCTTATAGACAATATTGCTGCATAGCTCAGTGGTAGAGCAGTTGACTGTTAATCAATTGGTCGAAGGTTCAAATCCTTCTGCAGCCGCGTAATAAATAATGTACTAAATAGAGAAATGGTTTTTTTATTTTATAAGAATTTTATATTCTTTTTATTTTTTTTAATTTTTTTATTACTTACAATAGCTATAACTACTTTGGTTGAACGTAAAGTAATGGCTTCTATCCAAAGAAGAAGAGGACCAAATGTAGTAGGAATTTTCGGATTCCTTCAACCGATAGCAGATGGTTTAAAATTATTTATAAAAGAGATAATTTTACCAAGTAATTCAAATGTTTTTATTTTTTTATTAGCACCAGTATTTACTTTTTTTTGTAGTATTATGTTATGGGTAGTAATACCTTTTGGTGAAGCTAAAGTATTAATTGATTTCCCTTTTTCGATTTTATACTTACTAGCGGTGTCTTCCTTAGGTGTCTATGGAATTATATTTTCAGGATGGTCTAGTAACTCGAAGTATGCTTTCTTAGGGGGGTTGAGATCAGCAGCGCAGATGATATCTTATGAAGTTTGTATTGGATTTGTTTTTATTGTGATGATAATAATGACTAATAGTTTCAGTTTAGTGGAAATAGTAAAAAGTCAAGAATATGTATGGTTTATTTTCCCATTATTTCCGTTATGGTTAGTGTTATTTGTTTCTGCATTAGCAGAAACAAATAGAGCTCCTTTTGATTTACCTGAAGCAGAGGCAGAATTGGTAGCAGGTTATAATGTAGAATATTCTTCTATTGCATTTGCTCTGTTTTTTCTTGCGGAGTACGGTAACATAGTTTTAATGAGTGCTTTAATGACAATTTTTTTCTTTGGTGGTTGGTTACCTTTTCCATTTCTTTCATTTTTACCAGATTTTATAACTTTTGCATTAAAAGTAACAATACATGTTTTTATTTTTGTATGGATTAGGGCAGCTTTTCCACGTTATAGATATGATCAATTAATGAAATTAGGATGGAAAGTGTTAATGCCTATAAGCGTGTGTTTTGTTTATATAATTGGTTTTATTTTATTAAATATTTATGTTTTATTATAGATGGTTAATTATTTAGAGGAAAAAGTAAGAAAAGTAAAAAGTATAGGACAAAATAAAATTAAACCTGTTAATAAAAAAAAACAAAAATTGTATAAAAAACTGAAAGTATTAAAAGCAGGTGGTTTTTATTGGAAATTTATACATGGAGATATAGTAGTCTCTACGTTTATAAATTTCTTAGTGAAAAGTGGATGTAAGAACAGAGCGATTAGAATTTTCTTTAAGGCTATTTCCGCCTTAAAGTCTAAATTTGGGATAAATCCAGTATTATTACTTAAGTACATTATACTAAGACGTAATGTATTACATAGGGTAACAACTAAAAAAATAAAAAAAAAAACTTTCTACTATTTACGTCTTTTAGATTTTGATAGACAAATAAAAAACACAGTTAGGAAACTAATGAAATTAGTTTTTTATTTAAAGGATAAAAAACATTTGAAATTATGGCAATGTATTTTTCTAGTCTTACTGAATTTCTGTACCTTAAGTGGTGATTCAAATAGTATTAACGTTGTTTTAAATATGAATGAGAAAAAATTTAAGTTTTTTTTTTATTTTTATAGTTTTTATAGGAAGTTGCGTACTTTTATACATTTATACAAGCGTATATATATAAGAACTAAAAAAGTAGTACTTTTTTTACATAATGTACTAGGTACTATGCCACGTTACATAAATTATATTATTTTAAATATTTCTTATATGAAAAACAAAATTGGTTTAAGTATCTTATACTATTATAAGATATTATATAACTTTCTTTATTTGATGAAACATCGAGAACTAAGAATAAAAAAATTTTTTACTAAGAAGACGTTAAAGGTAAAAAAAAAAGTGTCTAGGTATTTATCGCATTATATTAAGTACCTTGGAGAGTTAAAAACAAAGAAACGAATGTTTTTCAAATCTTTAAAATACAAATTCAAGGATAAAAAAATAAAAGAAACGTTTTTGAATTATTTTTTTTTTAAAGAATTAGCAGAGTTTAAAAAAGCAGCAGAATTTAAAAATTCAATCTTGAATTTTAAAAGATCTAATAAAAGAAAAAGAGAATTATCAATGGGTACTCGTATTCATACTAAATATGATGTTAAATTAAGACATAGAAAAATATTTTTTCGTGTTTCTAAGTATGGACAATTAAAAAAATAATAATAAGATAGTATTATATAAAAAATGGCAGTTCCGAAAAAAAAAAAAAAAAAAAAATCCATTAAAATTAATAAAATTAATAGAAAATTATTTAAAAAAAATGTAAAAAATAGAATTTAAGAATTTAAGAATTTATGAATTTAGAACTAAAACTCGATAGCTCAGTGGTAGAGCATTGGACTGAAAATCCTTGAGCGGTGGTTCGATTCCATCTCGAGACACGTATTAAATTATATGTATTGTTGTACATACGACTTGCATAACAAGTCCAGTTTTTTATTCACTCTTGTAATAAACATAAAAATAAATGTCTTATTTAAATACTTTAGAAAAATTTTCAGTAGGAAAAATTAAATCAATTCAAGATAATGTAATAATAGCAACAGGTTTAGAGAATGTATTCGTAGGGGAAGTGGTTAAATTCAAATCCCAAGAATCTAATTTATTAGGACAAGTTTTAAACCTAGAGAAAAATCAAGTACGTATCGTAATGATTAATGGTAATCAGGGTAATTTAAAAAGTAATGATTTAGTTTACAGAACATATAAAGACGTTAAAACTAAAGCAGGATACGGAGTTTTAGGGAGAGTAGTTTCCCCTTTAGGAGAGTGTTATAATGAGGAAGATTTTGATGAATTCACATATCTTTTTAATGATATTTCTCTTATAGAAGAAGTATCAGTAGAAATACCTGCTCCTGGAATAATAGAAAGAGAGCCTGTAAGAGTACCTTTTTTAACAGGAATTAACGTTGTTGATTGTTTAATCCCTGTGGGATGCGGTCAAAGAGAACTAATAATTGGGGATCAAAATACAGGTAAAACCTCTTTAGCAATTTCCACAGTATTAAATCAAAGACTGGTAAATAACGTAATTCATAAAAAATGGAGAAATTTAGAAAATGAAGTAAAAATAGATAGGCATAGTAACTTCATTACATGTATTTATGTTACAGTAGGAACAAGAAGATCTGAAGGATCAAGAATAAAAAAAACACTAGAAAAAATGGGAGCTCTAAACTATACATCTATTGTATTCTCTCATGCAGATCAAGCCGCAGCGCTACAGTTTATTGCACCATATGCAGGGTGTGCAATTGGGGAATGGTTTAGAGACAGAGGGTACAGAGCCATTGTAATATATGATGACTTATCACAACATGCAGTAGCATATAGACAAATGTCTCTTCTATTAAAAAGACCTCCAGGAAGAGAAGCATACCCAGGAGACGTATTCTATGTACATTCCAGATTACTAGAAAGAGCAGCACAATTACATAGAAATAAAGGAGCTGGATCATTAACAGCATTACCTGTAATAGAAACAAAAGGAGGAGATATTTCAGCATATATTCCTACTAATGTAATTAGTATTACAGATGGACAAATTTTCTTATCATCACAATTAGCTAATCAGGGAATTAGACCAGCAGTAAATGTAGGTTTATCCGTAAGTAGAGTAGGATCTTCGGCACAGTATAGTAGTGTGAATGGAATCTCTAAAAAAATAAAATCGGACTATAGTCTATTTAAGACTTATGAAAGTGTAGAAAAACTAGGGGGGGAAATAGATCCAATTGTTATGTCTTACATAGTAAGGGGTAAAAGAATTAATGTATATTTTCAACAATCTTTATATGAAACTTTACGTTTATATCAACAAGTAGTATGTTTGTTTGCATTAGCAGAAGGGTTTGTAGATGAGGTAGAATTAGTATGTGCTTCTAACTTCTTTGGATTATTATTTAATACCCAATTAGCAGGTAAATATTTAGAATCTAAATATTATCCTTTTGTTTCATATCTGAATGAAATGGAATGCTTTTTTGTAAGTTATGAAATTGATTTCTTCAGAAAAGATTTAAGAGCTTGGGTATCAAGTTATAAAGATTTCTTTTTAAAAAATATTCAACCAAGAATATTAGCTGATAAAAAAAAATTGTTTTCTAATATTTTTTAAGTAAGTCCTAGGTATAAATAACGTAAGCTATAACACAAATAGTTGAAAACAAATCTAATTATGTTTTTTGACAGTAGAAAATACGAAAAAACGTTTTTTGAGAAAATTTTTTTTATTAAATTTGAAAATCTTTTAAATGATTACATAGTAAATGAGCAAGTTAAAAGAATTTTTTTATTTTTATTTGAAAGTTTTTTTTTTATGGAACTTGTTCGTTTATGTGATGAATTTTATACACTTTCTAAGTTATTTTCATTCACAGGAGTAGATTATTTTGTAGGTTTGAATGAGTACTCAAAATCTTTTAGCTTGCTATGTGACTTTTCTAACCCATTATTAATGGAAGTGATGGAAGGGTTTGTATTTTTTTTAAATGGTGGTATGGAAAGTATTTATAATACTCTTGGTCTATTCATAATAGTATGTAGTTTCTCTTTGAATAATCAATATTCAAAAGAATTAATTTTAATGTATTTATTTGCAATATTGACATTCGCTTTTGTATTTATAGTATTAGGTGAGGAAAACGTGTGTTTATGTTGTAAGTATATTATATTGTGTTTTATGGTAATCAACGCAATGGTAACAGTGACAACTATCAGTATTAAAAAACGTGAAGATATTTCAATCTTGTATACCTTTTTATTACTATTATTTTTTTTAATTCTTTCTTTAATAGCACTACATACAGTAGTTGATCCTGTTTTTGAAGGCCCTTTAAGGGTAGCTATATTTTTTTCGTTAATTTTATATGTAGCTTATCTGTTCGGATCTTTTTTTGACTACAACAAGTAGTAACGCATCAAATAAGTGGATATAGTTTAAAGGTAGAATGTTGGTTTGTGGCACCAAAAGTGTGGGTTCAATTCCCGCTGTCCACCCTCAAAATATAAATAATTTAAATCACAATGATATTTCATTTAATAGTACCTTTTTTATTATTTATCATAGGAATTTTTGGTATTTTCCTAAGTAGGAAAAACATAATATTAGTAGTAATGTCTTTAGAGTTATTATTGTTATCTATAAATTATTATTTAATTTTTTTTTCATATTTATTAGACGATTTATTAGGTCAAGTTTTTTCATTGTTAGTACTGAGTGTAGCAGCATCTGAGTCTGCTATCGGATTGGCTATAATTATATCTTATTACAAATTATATAAATGATATAATGTGATTACACGGAGCAGGATCGACTAATTGGTTAGGTTATCAGACTCATGATCTGAAGATGTAGGTTCGAGTCCTACTCCTGCTAATAATTATATTAGAACTAAAACTCGATAGCTCAGTGGTAGAGCATTGGACTGAAAATCCTTGAGCGATGGTTCGATTCCATCTCGAGACATTTTAATAATAGAATACTAATTTTACAGCAATGAAATTATTTAAATTTTATAACTTGAGTGAAACTATTTTAATAGGGCACGATGGATCGAGTGAGTATTTGTTTTTAACTTTGGATTTTAATTTTTGTAATAATTTTTATAATATAGAGATTTATTTAATATGAAGATATTATTAGTATATCAAAAAACGTATTTTAAATCGGACGAGTGGAGAGAATTATTACCATTAGTGCAGCCTAATGGTATATTTTTATTGTCTAAAAATATTTTTCTTAAGCATTTTAAAGAGATAAAAGAATTATTTATAGGAGAATGTGTAGTTATAGAAATAACTTCTACTTCGTTTAAGTACCTAATGGATTTTTTAAACACTTTAAATAAAAGATATGCTATGCGCTTTTTTCCTGTTTGTTATTTTCTTGTATATAATGATTTTTATTATTTATTAGGATTAGATCAATTAAGTATGTATACGGCATATTTAAAAAATAGAAGTTCGTCTAAAGACGTAATAGGTGTACATTGTATGTTTTTATATGAATTTTTGAAAACTCTTTTCTATAAAGAGTTTGTATATAAAACAAGTTTGGTTTTTTTTAAATATAATATGATAGAATTGTCTGTAAATAATAATTATTATTATTAATAATGGTAACGTTGCGCCAACTATTATTTTCTTGTAAACGTAAAAAAAAAGAAAAAAGAAGTAAGGTAGCCAGATTAGATAAATGTCCACAAAAAAAAGGTACGGTGCAAAAAGTTTTTATTCAAGCACCAAAAAAGCCGAATTCAGCGAAGAGAAAAGTAGCTAGGGTAAAATTAAGCTCAGGGAAGTTAATTACTTGTCATTTACCAGGGATCGGACATAATTTACAGCAACATTCAGTTGTTTTAGTTAGAGGAGGTAGGTGTCAAGATTTAATAGGGGTACGTTATAAACCCATAAGAGGGCTGTTTGATTTTGCTCCTGTAAAAGGAAGAAAAACGAGGAAGTCCAAGTACGGGATTAAAGGGAACCCGGATAAACTGAAATAAATGGATGTAGCCAAGTGGTAAGGCGATGGATTTTGAATCCATCATCATAGGTTCGATTCCTATCATCCATATAGATGGTTATGTTATAAGTAGGTTGTTAATCATTTGATTCAACAAGGTATTCTTTTTCTATATTTCTATGATCGAGCGTATATTTATTTATTTTACTAAATAATAAAATAGCTGACTTGTATAATATGCATATTTGCTTACGTTCACATATTTTTGCATGAACGTTTTGTGTTTTATTGTTATTTGTTATTTGTTATTTATTATTTGTATGACAATAAAAGCACAAAGTATATTTACATATACTAAATGTAATGTACGACTTTATAAAACGTTGGGTTTTTACAACAAACCATAAAAGAATAGGTATCTTATACTTATTTTTTGGAGTATTTAATGGTTTTCTTGCAGTTCTTCTTTCTATGTTAATGAGATTAGAACTAACATTCCCAGGAGATCAAATTTTATTTGGTGAATATCAATTTTATAATATGATTACTACTGTACACGGAGTATTAATGCTTTTCGTCGTGGTAATGCCTATCCTTTTTGGTGGGTTCGGTAATTATTTTGCACCTATTCTAATAGGAGCACCTGATATGTCTTTTCCTAGATTAAATAATTTTAGTTTTTGGTTATTACCGGGTGCTATTTTATTGGCTGTTTTGGCTACTTATTCTGAAGGAGGTCCAGGTACAGGTTGGACAGTATACCCTCCATTATCTTCTCTACAATCTCACTCAGGTTCAAGTGTAGATTTAATGATATTTAGCTTTCATTTAGTAGGTATCGGTTCAATAATAGCAGCTATAAATTTTATATGTACTATTTTTTATTATAAAAATGAAGCAATGTTTAATAAAGACCTGCCCTTATTCGTATGGTCGGTAGCAATTACTTCGTTTTTAGTAATAGTAGCAATACCAGTGTTAGCCGCAGCAATAACATTATTATTATTCGATAGAAATTTCAATACTTCTTTCTATGATCCAGTAGGAGGAGGAGATGTGGTTTTATACCAACATCTTTTTTGGTTTTTTGGACATCCAGAAGTTTATATATTAATCTTACCAGGTTTTGGTTTAGTAAGTCATATAATTGCTACTTTTTCTAAAAAACGTGTATTTGGCCATGTACCTATGATTGCTGCTATGTTAATGATAGGTTTAATTGGATTTATCGTTTGGGCTCATCATATGTATACATCAGGTATAGATACTAGTACAAAAGCATACTTTACAGCGGCTACAATGGTAATTGCTATTCCTACGGGTATTAAGGTATTTAATTGGATAGCTACTATGTGGGGAGGTTCTATTTGGATGTATACTCCAATGTATTTTGCAGCAGGGTTTATTGTTTTATTTACTTTAGGTGGAATTACAGGTATTATTTTATCTAATGCAGGTATAGATACTTCCATACACGATACATATTATGTAGTTGCACACTTTCATTACGTATTATCTATGGGAGCAGTATTTGCAATTTATGGTGGTTTTTATTATTGGTGGGGAAAAATGACAGGATTAAGTTATTCAGAATCGTTAGGTCAAGCTCATTTTTGGATGACATTCATAGGTGTAAACTTTACATTCTTTCCAATGCATTTTTTAGGTTCGGCTGGTATGCCAAGAAGAATACCCGATTATCCTGATATGTACCAATATAATAATACTTTAGCTTCTTTTGGTGCTTTTATCTCATTCTTTAGTGTGTTATTTTTTTTCTATGTTATTTATTGTTCTTTTGTAGATCAAGTAAAATCCCCTAGAAATCCATGGGTATTTATTGATTATAACGATTTAATTGATAGAATGATTGGAGTTATTTACTATGTAGAAAAATATGGAGTATCAGGTAGAAGTGTAAATATTAAAATGAGTAGTGATTTTATAGAAAAATGGATTAGCTTCAACTATGTTACAAATAGATATGTAATTTCATCCGAATCTATTAAAACGACTACTTTAGAATGGACATTAACTTCTCCCCCATATCTACATACATTTGTAGTACCTCCTAAAATATTTACAACAGGAAAACATTATTTTAGATATAGATGGAATGCTATATGGAATAAAAAAAGAAAACTTTTACCTTTATACTTAGGTAAAAAAGAAACATTCAATCATTTCTATACTACTATTTATATTACATATAATCCATTAGTATCTAATTGGAAAATATTTGGAGGTAGTTCTTTTAGTAGTTAATAGAAGAATCCATAGTTTAATTTGGGAAAACGCTGTCTATGTAGGTTCGAGTCCTACTGGGTTCTATTTGTATATTATATTTATTTTTTTTTTATACAATGTATTACATTTTATTTTGTGTTTTAATCCTTATTAATATGCTTTTTTTTGGTGTTATTAATATTTCATTATTTAAATATTTTTGCGATTTACCATCGTTTGATAATTTAAACGCGGTAGCAGAAATAAATATTTCTCCATTTATGTGTATTTCTAATTGTATAGGTGTTTATTCTTATTTATATAATAATATATATACATGTTTTTTGTTTATGGATATAGTTGATTATTTTATATCATTTCATAATTACATGAAAATTTATTTTTTTTTTTTTTCTAATGAAAAAAGATTTGATAGTCAGTTGGTTTTTTCGAACGCAGGATATATTGAAGTTTTTTTTCAGACTAGTAGTAGTAATTTTAATTTTGTTGAGTTTTGTAGTTTACAGCGTTTTATATATACTGTACCCAATGAAACACATTTAATTTTTTTTCGTATGTACAATAGTGTAATGTTTGAGGTATGCGGCGTGAGCATATATTTAATATATCCAGCTGATTTTTCCACTTTTTTTAATAAAATACAATGTTTTTGTTTTGAGGAATTGCTATTGTATCCATATGAGACAATTGATTTACCTGTTGTTTTTTATATATCGAATGAAGCTTTTAATTTTGTAGATTTTTACTATTCTAATAAATTATATTTATCTTATCTATTACTTATTAAATGAATAATGTACTTTAAAAGTCTAACAAGTTTATCGTCTGTTTTATTTTCTAGCATCTCTAATAGTATATCGCAAGACTATTTGGTTTTTAGATATGATCCATTTTTAAATGCAGAACCGTGGGTGCAATTAAATAGCTTAGTGAACAAATCTCCGATGTTGCTGGATAATTTATTTAATATAAAAAATGAAAAAGACGAAAGCTTTTCATTTAGACGTTCTTGTAGAGAAGGTATATGTGGAAGTTGTGCAATGAATATAAATGGTGAAAATGCATTGGCTTGTTTGTATGTAATGAACGAGCAAATTAGCATCTTAGTGGATAAAATAAGAATTTTTCCGTTGCCACATATGCCAGTAATTAAAGATATTGTAGTGTGTATGAAACATTTCTATCTTCAATATAAATCCATAAATCCGTTTTTATTAAAAAAAAATATTTCGTTTTTTATTAATGAATTTGTTAATACTTTCGGTACAAGTAATAATAATATAATTTTTTTTTTAGAGTTACCTAAGAAAGAAAATTTACAATTTGATAGTTATTTATTAAACGGACTATATGAATGTATTTTATGTGCTTGTTGCTCAACAAGTTGTCCAAGTTATTGGTGGAATAAAGATAAGTATTTAGGACCTGCTATTTTATTACAATCGTATAGATGGTTAATTGATTCGAGGGATGATTTTTTTTTTTTTAGGCTATTGCAACTGAATGATGTTTTTAAAATAGGTAGATGCCATACAATACTAAATTGTGTGTCTTGTTGCCCCAAAGGTTTGAATCCAGCAGAAGCAATTAATAATATAAAGACTTTGATTACTATATCTATTTAGTATTTTTTATATCTTTTTTTTTTTCTAATTATATAAATAATTAATATATTTTTTGATTTTATAATAATAATGACTCATAATAACGACTAATAAAAATAATCCATGTTTTTTTATTTGAATAATATACCTATTTATTGTTTTAAAGAATATAAAAATTTTACGATCATACAATTTTGTGATTTTCTATATGTAATGATTCCGAGATTTTGTTATCATAGCAAATTATCAATTGCAGGTAATTGTCGTATGTGCTTAGTTGAATTAAATAATGGTATTAAACCAGTAATAGCATGTGCTACTAGTATTATTAGTAGCATAGAGATAGTATTAGATTCTTTATTAGTAAAAAGAGCTAGAGAAAATGTTTTAGAATTCTTATTAATTAATCATCCATTGGATTGTCCAATTTGTGACCAGGGAGGTGAATGTGATTTACAGGACCAGACGTTAATGTTTGGTAGTGACAGGGGTAGGTTTAGAGAGATGAAACGTTCTGTAGAAGATAAAGAAATGGGTCCTGTCGTAAAAACTATAATGACTAGGTGTATTCATTGTACTAGATGTTTACGTTTTTCTGAAGAGATACTAGGAGTTCGTGATCTAGGTATGATTGGTAGGGGTTCAGAATCGGAAATAAAAATGAATAATGTATTTTTTCTAGATAGTGAGTTGTCTGGAAATATCGTGGATCTTTGTCCTGTCGGAGCATTAACATCTAAACCATTTGCATTTACTGCTAGGCCGTGGGACTTAAAATCTATAGAAAGTATAGACGTCTTAGATAGCTTGAATAGTAGTATCAGAATAGATATAAAAGGAAATCGTATTTTTAGAATTTTACCACGTTCAAACGAATATATTAATGAAGATTGGATTTCGGATATTACTAGATTTAGTTATGAATCACTTCAATCGTTTAGAATCAAATATCCTTACTTATCGTTGGCTAATAGTTTTTCTGAATTATTGATTGATAATTTATTTGTACGTTTAGAATGGGAGCAATGTTTTGAATACACTAAATTTCTTTTTCGTAGTATTAAAATGAATTATATTAGCTTCGTAGCTTCTTATGGGGTAGGATTATTTAATATTAATTTTTTCTATTTTTTTACTAAGCTAATAAAAAATAGTATATTTTTTATTGAAAATTTGCCATGTTATAATATAGACTTTAGGAATAATTTTATAATTTCTGATTTTTTTAATTTTACAAAATCAAATTTTTTTATTTTTTATAATATTAATTTAAAAAATAATTTTCCAGTATTTAATGCACGATTCAATAACTATTTGAATAATAGTTACTATAAAAAATTTGTATTTTTTATAGGTGGTTTTATTAAAGATTCCTATATTTCATATCATATAGGATTTGGTGCTTCTTGTTTTTTTTCACTTCTTAGAGGTAAGAACCTGAATAATCATTATTTTTTTAGATTGTCATATAGAAATTTAAATCTGAATTTATTAGATTCGGATAACACATTAAAAAACTATATATGTAGTTTAAATATTTTTGATAAAAATGAAATAAATAACCTTTGTTTTTATCCTAATATTTCAGGATATTTTGAAACAGGAATGAACAGTTTGCTTAGTTCTAGTTCTGTAAAGGACAGCGAATTTGGTTATTTCTATAAAACAAATAAAATAGCAAAAGGTGTCTTTTCTTTTTATCACGGTTATTATTTACCAGAAATGGAAAGTTTTACTGTAAAATATAATTATTTATTTTTACCAAGTCATACTTTTTTCGAATCTGAAGATTTATATGTTAATATTTTTGGTGACGTACAATCATCTAATCAAGTATTAGATCCTTCCGAAAAAGAACAAGTGAGGTCTGATTTCTATATAATAAAAAATATATTTTCTATTTTGTTATGTAACGTAGATAAGAGAAGTGGCTATTCTTTTATTTCTCTTGATTATATATTAAATGAATTAGTTTTTTATTATTTATCATACTACGTATCTATATTTGACGTCATGCCTACTAGTACAGTAAGAAAAACTGTTGCTTATGTTAATAATGACTATCTGAAATTTTTTTTAAAAAAAAATAGTATCTTGAATTTAGATGTTAGGTCTATGTTTATTACTAAATATTCTACGACATTGAATGGATTTTATAAATTAAGAAATATGAAGACTTTAAGTTCTTTTTATTAGTTATAAATAGTAATAAGGTTTATCTCTTTATAGTTTGTTTCGTTTAGTAGTGAAAAAACAAACGTTATTTCATAAAAAATATAAAAATAAACAAATTCTTAATTATTGGGAGAAGTATTTAAAATATGATGTTCGATATACTTCAAGTAGGAGATATTTACATTATTTTAATGATATTACATATACACCATGGCCATTTCACATTAGTATGATTGTATTTTTATCTTTATTTTTCTGCGTACTATATTTACACCATTTTGCATGGGCAGGTAAAGCGGCACTGGCTACTTTTTTTATTATGTTGGTACCAATTTATTATTGGATTTTAGAATTACACTATGATAGTGTATATTTAGGTAAGTTTAATTTTAAAGTAAGAAGAGCAATGGTAGGTGGTTTCTTATTGTTCCTTATATCTGAAGCAGCTGTATTTGCAAGTTTTATATGGGCATATTTTGATAGATATTTTCACACTCCAGCACAAATAGGGGGAACTTTAGCTCCACTGGGAGTAGAACTAGTATCATGGGATGCATATCCATTATGGGGTTGTTTTGTGTTATTAGCGTCAGGGTGGGCATGTAATCAAGCTTACTATGCTGCGCGTGGTGGATCCAGTACTGTTTTTTATCTATGGAGTGTGTATGGAATAGCATTAGGAGTTATATTTGTATTATTTATACAATTATCAGAATATGTATCAACCAATACGTTATCCATTTCAGATAGTGTCGTTGGTTCTTGTTATTATCTAATAACAGGTTTTCATGGATTACATGTATGTATAGGTCTAATTTTTTTATCTCTTGCAACAGCCCAATTAGATAATTATAGTATAGATAGAGATAGAATTCTAGTTTATGCATTAGCTTTAACATATTGGCATTTCGTTGATTGGATTTGGCTATTTGTATATCTTTTTTTATATGTAATTAATGGAAATATAATGTATTACGATGTAAATTTAATTAATAGTTATTGGAAATAGGAAAGTAGTTTAGTGGTAAAACAATGGTCTCCAAAACCATCGATAGAGGTTCGATTCCTTTCTTTCCTGTTTACCATTAAAACAGAACAAAAATTACAAGAAGAATTACAAGAAGGGGGTGATCAGTAAGTAGCTCAAGTGGTGGAGCATCTGGTTTGGGACCGGAAGGTTATGAGTTCAAGTCTCATCTTACTGATCTTCTTGTATTTATAATAAGTTTAGAATGTAAATGCTAAATTCACTACAATCTTTATATTTATATGAACTATTAAGAGGTCTTTTTATTGCATTTAAAAATGTTTTTTCGAAGAAAGTTACTATTAACTATCCTTTTGAAAAAGGTGCAATTTCGCCTAGATTTAGGGGTGAACATGCGTTACGTAGGTATTCTAATGGAGAAGAAAGATGTATTGCATGTAAACTGTGTGAAGTAGTATGTCCTGCACTGGCTATTACCATAGATTCTGCAATACAGGAGAATGGCAGTAGACAGACTACAAGATATGATATAGATATGACGAAATGTATATATTGCGGTCTATGCCAAGAAGCATGTCCAGTAGATGCAATTGTTGAAAGTTTTAATTTTGAGTATGCTACATTTACACATGATGAGTTACTATATGATAAAAAAAAATTATTATCAAATGGTGATAAGTTTGAAATTGAAATATATATAAATTTAAAGAAAGAAATACTATATAGGTAAAAATAAATAAAATGTACCTGCTAATATTATATTTTTTATTTCAATCTTTTTTTGTTTCGTTTTTTTTTGGACGTTTGTTCAGTAGGAAATATATTGGTTTTTTTACAAGTATCTGCGTATTTATTTCATTTTTATTGAGTATTATTTTATTTTATGAAGTCGCTTTAAATAGTTCTGAATGTTTTTTTTCACTTTTTAACTGGATTACTATTGATTTGTTATTTTTAGATTTTAATTTTTTATTTGATTCTTTAACTGTGAGTATGCTGTCAGTAGTTACATTAATATCTTTTTTAGTACATATTTACTCTATTGAATATATGAAAGATGATCCACATCAAATTCGTTTTTTTTCATATATTTCTATTTTCACTTTTTTTATGGTTATTCTAGTAACAGCAGGTAACTTAGTTCAACTATTTATAGGATGGGAAGGGGTTGGTCTATGTTCGTATTTATTGATCAATTTTTGGTATAGTAGGATAGATGCAAATAAATCTAGTATTATGGCAATGGTAACAAATAAAGTAGGTGATTTATGTTTACTTATTTCTTTTTCTGCTATTTTTTATCTTTATAATTCATTTGATTATAGCGTTATTTTTTCTTCTTATATGATACAAGCATTAAGTTTAGAAGTAGATTTATATTTGTTTTCTATAGTTGGAGTATTTTTTATTTTAGGTGCGGTTGGTAAATCAGCACAGTTAGGGTTGCATATTTGGTTACCGGAGGCAATGGAAGGACCAACGCCTGTTTCCTCTCTAATACATGCTGCAACGATGGTAACTGCAGGAATTTTTTTGGTAATTAGATGTTCTTTTATATTTGAATTACTACCATCTCTTTTGGTTTTAATCTTATTCTTCGGATCAGCTACTACGTTTTTGGGTTCTAGCATAGGTTTATTTCAAAATGACATAAAAAAAATAATAGCTTATTCTACGTGTAGCCAATTAGGTTATATGTTTTTATCGTGTGGTCTATTGGGTTATTCAAATAGTATATTTCATTTAATTAATCATGCTTTTTTTAAAGCATTATTATTTTTATCAGCAGGATTGATTATTTATTGTTTTTCCCATGAACAAGATTTTAGAAAAATGGGAGGATTAATTTATTTTTTTCCTTTTGCTTATATTTCTATTTTAATAGGTTCGCTTTCGTTAATGGGTTTTCCTTTTTTTTCAGGTTTTTATTCTAAAGAAAAAATTGTTCAGTTTTTTTTTAATTTATTTTATGTTTCTTTCGATTCATATTATTTATTAAATTTTTTTTTTTTTTTATCTTTTTTATCTTTCATGTCGATTATATTTACAACACTTTATAGTATTAAATTATTAATTTTTGTTTTTTTTGTAAAATACAATGGTTATAGATATAATATGTTTAATATCCAATATGCTTCGTTTTATATGTTACTCCCATTATTTATATTGATTTATTTTAGTGTATTTAGTGGTTTTTTTTTACAAGATATGTTTGTAGGTGCAGGTACTGATTTTTGGGGTAGTGCACTCATGATATCATTAGTAGATGTTGAATCTATATCGTTTTTAGTGAACAATGAATACATTGCGTATAATACTTTTTATTTATTTAATTATGAATATTATAAATATTTAAGACAAGTACCGTTGGTATGGGTAGTTTATTTTTCTATTCTTTTTTTATTTATGTATACATTATTTAAACCTCGGTCTTATTTATTTAATATTAAGTATAGTTCTTCATTTTATTTTTACATATATACATTTTTTGCTCAAAAATGGATAGCATTTAATAAATTATTTTTTTATGTATTAATCGATTTTTTGTTTTCTTTTAGCTTTCTTATATTTTCTATAGTAGAGAAGGGTTTATTAGAAAAATTAGGACCTTTTGGAATAAGTTCAATAATACGAAAAACAACTTCATTTTATTCAGTTACGGTAAAGGGTTTGATTTATCATTATTTAGGTTTTATGCTGCTAGGTTTATTGATGTGTATTCAATTATATTTTTTATATTTTTAATATAAATAGTTATTTATATTTTAAGATAAATAATAATCTTTATTTTTCATATAATAAAAATGAATTATGCGTTTTTTTAATAATCTATTATTTGTTAATTTCATTAATAAAGCAGTTTATTCTTATTTTATTAAGTATCCAACACCAATGAATATTAATTATTTATGGAATTTTGGTTTTATGTCTGCTCTTTTTTTAGTTATTCAAATAGTTAGTGGTTTATTTTTAACTTTTTTTTTTACTCCGCACGTAGATTTAGCTTTTTTAAGTGTGGAGCATATAATGAGAGATGTTAATTACGGATGGTTGGTTAGATATATTCATGCAAACGGAGCATCGTTTTTTTTTTTCTTAGTATACGTTCATATATTAAAGGGTATTTATTATGGTTCTTATTATTTCCCAAGAACATTAGTGTGGTTTACTGGTTGTATTATTTATATATTAATGATGGGTACTGCTTTCTTAGGGTATGTTTTACCTTGGGGACAAATGAGTTATTGGGCTGCTACTGTCATTACTAATTTTGTTACAGTAATTCCAGTAGTAGGTAAAGATATTGTTTATTGGATATGGGGAGGATATTCCATAAATAATGCAACATTAAATAGATTTTTTAGTTTACATTATTTATTGCCTTTTGTAATCTTACTATTGTCTATTTATCATATTTATCAATTACATAAATCTGGTAGTAGTAATGAGTTAGGAATAAGATCACACTATTTAAATAAAATTTCATTTTATCCATATTTTTTAGTGAAAGATTTATTTGGTTTATTTTTAATTTTATTTTTATTTAGCATATTTGTATTTTTCTTTCCTGAAGCATTCAATCATTCGGATAACTATATAAAAGCCAATCCTTTAGTAACACCTGCTCATATTGTTCCGGAATGGTATTTTTTACCGTTATATGGAATTTTAAGATCTATTTTAAATAAAGCATATGGTATTATTATAATGTTTGTATCTTTACTTGTTTTATTTATACTACCTTTTATTGATAAAAGTTTTATAAAAAATAAAACATTTAAACCATTTAATAGAACTCTATTTTGGTTTTTTGCATTTAATTTTTTATTTTTAGGTTATTTAGGTAGTCAAACTCCAGTTTTTCCATATATCGAATTAGGATTAATTTGTGCGCATTTTCATTTATTATATTTTTTCTTATTGATTCCATTATCTGTATTATTTGAAATGTCCTTCTTTGGCTCTTCGACTAGAACATCTGTTAGTAGTTCTAATTATATTTTTACAATTGTTTTATTTTTTGTTTTTTTATTTATCGGAATGGTTATGGGTTTTTTCATCTTATATATAGTAAAATATGATGATTTTATTCTTTATTCTCTAGTGAAAGCTACTATTGAATTAGGAAGTTACGATCCTTATTATAGTATTTATAAAGTAAAAACAGGATTGTCTAGTGATATTATTAGACACTTTGACGTAGTGACTATTAAGGTTAGCCTAATAGATTTATTATCGTATCTTTTTTTTAATAAATATTAGAATTGGTTTAATTTTAGTTGATTATTAATATAAATAGTATATTTATATTTTATGTATAAAGAATTTATAGTATTTTTTATTTTTATATTTTAAATGTTCTTCTTTGACTCTTCGACTAGAACATCTGTTAATAGTTCTAATTATATTTTTACAATTGTTTTATATTTTGTTTTTTTATTTATCGGAATGGTTATGGGTTTTTTCATCATGTATATAATAAAATATGATAATTTTATTCTTTATTCTATAGCGAAAGCTATTATTGAATTAGGAAGTTATGAGCCTTATAGTATTTATATAGTAAAAATAGGATTGTCTCATGATATTATTAGACACTTTAACATAGTGACTGTTAAGGTTAGCCTAGTAGATTTATTATTGTATCTTTTTTTTAATGAATATTAGAATTGGTTTAATTTTAGTTGGTTATTAATATAAATAGTATATTTATATTTTATGTATAAAGAATTTATAGTATTTTTTGTTTTTTTAATGGTAGATCCAAAAAAATTATTAAAAATATTAAAATCATATGAACGTTTTAAATTATTAACGAAGGCAATACAAATGGTAGCATTGTCACAACTTTCTTCTTTAAAGAATAAAATAGCATCTAGACAATATGCACTAGGCACCATCACTCCTTTCTTTGGAACAAGTAATTATTCGGACAAAGATTCTTCATATCTTATGCTTTCTATTACAGTAGATAAAAGTTGTTGTGGGCCTCATAATGGTAATATTTTAAAAGCAAGTAAACTAATAGTAGAGGAATTAAAAGAAAAAAATAAAAATATTAAATTAATTTCAATGGGTAGAAAAGCTAAGTATTTTTTTAAAAAATATTATAGATCTTTTCAAATTTTAAATATTTTTAATTTAGATAAAGAACCACTTTCTTTATTTACTGCAATTATTACATTAGAGAGATTCATGGATTATAGCTTTGATAGATTTTTAATTATTTTTAATAAATTTTATACAGCTTTTACACAAAAAGTATCTTTTTATGATATTTGTTCTTTTTCTTTTTTTACTACAAATTTAATAGAAAGAACTAAAGATGCTAATAAAACAGCTCATGTATGTAGTGCTCTTTTAAATTCTACAGGGGTTGATTCTAATTTTAGTTCTTTATTATATGATTTTTATAATTATGCTGTTTCTTTAATTTGTTTGGATGCTTTAGAAGAAAATGAATATAGTGCACTTGGAGCAAGGGCAACAGCAATGAATAATGCTACAAAGAACGTATCTGAATTAATTGATAGTTTTCGTTTATTGTATAATAAGGCTAGACAAGAGACTATTACAAATGAACTAATTGAAATAGTTTCTTGTGTTAATTTTGTATAGTCATATCTATTGATGTATCAATAGTTTTTATTTAAATAATTTTATTTTTTTATTTTTTAATAGAAATGTTTTTTCTTATCATATTATTATCTTTTTTTTTAAGTAATTTTAATTTTTTTTTAACTTTACAGACAGAAAGTATCGTTCTTTTTTTTAGCTTTTTTTCTATGTTTTTTTATTACTTAACTAGTAATAGATTGGATTCTTTATTTAATGTAGAGGAAGAAGAAATTTCTTTTATTAATGAACTAGATTGGTATATAGCTATTTATTTTTTTATAAAAATAAAAAATTGGTATCGTTTTTTTTATAGGTATATCTATATCAAATTAAATAGTTTTTATAAATTTCTAATAGTTTTAAAAAATTATGTAATGTATTGGTTTTCATCTATTTATAATTTGTTAATAATACATTTTAATAATTTAAATAGTTCATTTGTTTTACATAGATTAAATAGTTTAGAAAAGAGTAAAAAAACATTTAAATATAAAAATAATCCGTTTGTTTTTCTTTCTCTATAATAATAATAATAGTAATAATGTATATAATAATATAACAAATAAATAAAAATGTCTTTTTTATTACTTTTTTTTTATTTTTTAATATTAATCTCAGCAGTTTTTATGGTTACTGTAGTTAACCCAATAAATGCAGTTTTATTTTTAATAAGTATTTTCTTTAATACTTCGATGGTTTTTATATTGTTGAACATTGATTTTTTAGGATTGTTATTTTTAATGATATATGTTGGAGCAATAGCGGTATTGTTTTTATTCGTAGTAATGATGCTTAATATTAGAAAGATTGAAAAAGATAGTAGTTTTTATTTGACTATCGGTATTTTTCTTTTGTTATCATATTTATTACAATTATTTTTTATTTTTTTTCATGACAATTTAATATATATACCACGGCTTTTTATGTTTGATTTAAATTTATTTTCATTTTCTAGTATTTCTTTACTCGATGAATCTGCACGGTTTCTTATAATTAAAAAAATAGGTATTCTATTATACTATGAGTATTTTTTTTTTTTACTTTTTGGAGCATTGATACTATTTGCTGCAATGATAGGTGCCATTTATCTAACTAACGAAAAGCAAGGCTATTCCATGAGACATCAGTACGATCAATTAGCACGTAATCATTATATTTTTAACGTTTCTATATATTAATGTTATTTGATTTAATGCTTTCAATAGGAATTCATATAGGTAACATTAGATTTATTTTACATAGTTTCTATAAACCTTTTATAGTAGGTTACCGTAATAATTATTGTATTTTTGATATAAATAAAATAATATTTTTTTTTAAGAGAGCACTTTTTTTTTTTTATAATTTAGGGCTTATGAATAATCTATATCTTTTTTATATGCATAGCAATATGCAATTAAATATTTCTTATTTACTTTATTTTATAAAAGAAATTAATAGTACTCGGAATATGGTATTCACTGAGCGTTGGAGTTATGGTCAACTTTCAAATACGTATACGTCTTGTAGTATTTTATTTACAGATATTTTTACATTTAAAGAAACAAATAAGAACTATAAGAGTTATTTACCATACAATAAAATTAATTTTTATAATTTTTTTTTTAGTTTGTTGCATTTTACATTTTATAAAAGGATACCTGGAATGGAGTGGGAAACGCATATTAAAAGGATAGAAAAATATTGGCGTTTCTTTTTATTTTTTAAATTTTATAGATATTTGAATAGATTTCCAGATGTTTTTTTATTTTTTAGTACTTATAATTTTCCTATTCCGGCGATCGAAGCAAAAAATTTAAAGATACCATGTGTCGGTAATTTAGATATTGATTTTAAATATTATACCTACTTGAGTTATCCATTACTAGGCAATTCACAATCTGTTTTTATTTTTTTATTTTATTTTATTATGCTTTCATCTTTTTATAAAAAAGGAAGATTATCGTTTTATTCTTCGATTTTGTAATGTTATGTTATAATATGAATATATTATTCATATTTTTATTTAAATAATATTATTTTTTCATTTATTACTAATAGTATGCCTCAATTAGATGGTTTAATAATTCAATCGCAAATAAATTTTTTAATCTTTTTCTTTATAATTTATTTCTTTTTTTTAAAGTATATTTTACCTTTAATTAGTTTTTATATGAAATTAAAACATAAATTAATAATTTCTAATTTGGTTTGGTTTAATAAAAATTTTTCATTATTAGTTTTTTACCGTAAATTTTTTTTATTTAGTCTATTTAAATTAGTTAATTTGTTTAAAATTGTTGGTTTTCTTAAAAATAAAACATTTATTTTTTTTAATTTATACTTAATGGATTATTTAACGGTAAATCATTCTTTAAGTAAAAAAAAAAATTAATGTTTTTTTCGAATAAAGAAATTTTTAATAAATTATTTTTTTTTTTCTTTTTTATATTAAAAAAAAAGAACGTAGGAAAAAAGAAAGTACAATGGAAGCTTTCATCTTTTTTCAACTCTAACAGGATAAAATATTTTTTATATTTTATCAATAAATTATTTTTATATAAAATATTTTTATTATTTTTATTTACGTTTTAATCTTTATTATTTGTTTACTAACTTAAAAATATATTTTTTTTCTTTATTATCATTAAGATATAAAATAAATTTAAATAATATATTTCTACCGTTTCTCAATAGAAGTTTATTTTGTAATTCTAATACTAAGTCAGTTAGTACACATAATTCAATTAATCTAAAACGATTTTTTTTATTATTAGTAAATAATTTATTAATAAAGGTTGTTTTTATGATGTTTAAATACTTATCATTATCATATTATAATTGTAAAAAAAAAAAAAATAAAATAACATTGTTACGTTCGCCGCATATTGATAAAAAATCAAGAGAACAATTTGAGTTAAAGCATTTTAATATCATAGTTAATGAATTATCTATTTTCTCTTTATATAATAATGCATTATTATCAAATTGTTTTTTATTTTTTATTCGAAATTTCAAAATAGTAGAAAATTTAGATTTAGTAAGTAGATGAAATGTAATACTATTTTAAGATTAAAAATTTTTGCAACACAAGCAACGTCTAAAGAACCAGTAGGTCCAGCTTTAGGACAAGTAGGAATTCCTATAATGGATTTCTGTAATAAATTTAATAATTTAACAGTGCGTTTTTTTAATGATGTTCTATTAAATGTGTTAGTTTATTCGTATGGGAACCAGAATTACGATTTTGTAATTAAGTTCCCAGATTTATTTTATTCTTTAAAACGTTGTTTTATTAAATATAATCCTATGAAAAAACCAGGATATGTTGAATTTCCAATTATTTCTTTGCAATATGTAAGTATATTTATGTTATATGAATTGATTGAATATTATTGTATTTATAGTTTTATTAATAAAATCGATGTTTCCATTTATAAAAAAATATTTAATTCATTAAAAAGCTGTGGTTTTTTAATTCTTTAGTAATTTTTTAGTAATTTCTAAAATTTTTTGTCTCTTCTTATGTTATATTATAAAGCAATTACTCCCTCTATGAGGCATTTATGTTTGGTTAATAAAAAAAATTTAGAAAAAAGTATTTTTCTTCCATCTTTATTGCTAAAAAAAAATTCTTGTTATGGAAGAAATAAAGACGGTAGGATTACTGTGTTCCATAAAGAATGTGGTCATAAAAAATTATATAGACTCGTTGATTTTTTTTATTTAAAAGAAATTCCTTATATAGTCGAAAGTATCGAATATGACCCAAATAGATCTAGTTTTATCAATTTAATTTTTTATAAAAATGGCGTTTATTCTTTTATCATAGCTACATCAGGAGTGATTCTTGGCAATACATATATGTGTAGTATTAAATTGTATGATTTTTTAAAAATAGGGAATAGATCTTTTTTTTTAAATTTACCAATAGGTTCTATAGTACATAATATATCTACATTATTAAATAGCAATTCTAAATATTTACGTGCTGCAGGAGTTTCTGGTATATTGGTAAAAAAAGAAAAGGGTTACGCATATATTAAGTTACCTTGTTCTGGTGGTTTTAAATTATTAAAAAGTTCTTTGTATGGTTTTGGTACATTAGGGAAAACATCAAATACTTCTTTTCGTTCTATTAAATTTGGTAAAGCAGGACGTTCGCGATGGTATGGAATACGCCCTACAGTAAGAGGAGTAGCAATGAATCCAGTAGACCATCCTCACGGAGGAGGGGAAGGAAAAAAATCAAAAAAGTCATCTCCTACAAATAAGTGGGCAAGTGTGATTAAGTATAGTAGAAAGTTTAAAAGAAAGAAAAGTTAAAATGTCACGTTCTACTTGGAAAGGTATTTTTTTTTCCCACGATTTTTGTAATTATAGAAAAAATAAGGTAATTTATGATCGTCAGACAAATAGTCTTCCTCTATTTAAAGATAAAGTATTAAGTATACATAATGGTAAACAAATAGTAGCTATTAAATTTAATAAAGATGAAATGTTTGGACATTGTGTAGGTGAATTTGTTTTTACTAAGAGAAAGTGTGTTAAGTTAAAAAAAGAAAAAAAGAATTTTAAACTAAAAAAATAATAATAATGAGTAGAATCAGTAATTTAAGTAATCTAAGAGTACCTTTTTTTAATTCTTGGAAAAATACCTGGTATGAGGATAGTAAATATTATTCTTTATTATTTTTTCGAGATTTTCAAGTTCTCCAATATTTTAAAGGTTTATTTTATCGTTTAAAAATGTTAACAGATGATGTTTATTTAAATTATATTACGAATAATTATTTATTTGTTAATTTAAATATTTATCTTTATCGTTTTCAGATAAAAAAATATTTTTTATCTTTTTTTTCAGAACAATATTTGTTATATAGTTTTATGTTCAGAAAAAATAAAATTCATAAAGTTAATTTACGATGTAATAGGGTAATGTATGTACATGCTTTTTATTCTAATTCTGTTTTATATTTTTTATATTTTTTTAATCGTGGAATAAACAAACGATGCATACATAAAAAATATTTTTATTCTTCTATAATTAATATTAATAATAGGCCGAAATATAAAAATAATCCAATTAAATTTCAATTAAAAAAAAATATATTTTATTTTTTTTCTTTCTATAGAAAAAAAAAAAAAAATAATTTAAAACTATTAAGCTTGTTTTATTATGTATTAAGATTTTTTTTATTTCTCAGCATTAAGTTGACGCCTAGTTTTATTTTATTTCGTTTTTTTTTATTATGTTATAATAAATTATTATTTTTAAAACAAAATTTTGTTTATAGTATGCAATACTATCCAAATAAAGTATTAAATCATTCTTATTATTTTTTAAAAGAGAATTATAAAAGAGAATTGAGTAGGGATATTTTTGATGAACGTACTTTTTATGATTTTTTTGTTTATTTTTTTTTATATTATTTTATACTAAATATAGAAAAAACAATTTATTTATTTACTGGAATGCGTTTTATTTTCCTAGGATCTTTTTATATGTATAAAAAGTTACCACCTTTATTATCTTCTAAATTAGTAAATGATTATGTTTGTCTGGAACTAGAAAAAGGAGCTAATTTATTTAGAATCTTTAAAAGCCTACAATATATACAGTTGAGGGAGAAAAGAAAACTAAAGACAGAGCTATTAAATAATTTTTCTAAATCATTTTTTGAATATTATTTTATTAAACGTCATAGTAAAATAAAACAATGCTTTGCTTTATTGAAACGGTTAAATATATTAAGTAGAAAGAATAAGAAGAAGACTAGTAGGAAAGAATTATATTTGAATTTAAATAAATCTAATTTTTTTTTATCGTTTACTAAATTACGATTTTTATTTGATTCTTTATGTCAAAATGAAATAATGGCAAAAAAATATCCATTAATAGGATTGCGTATTGAATGTAATGGTCCGCCTAAAAAAGGAAGACAAGCCAGATTAGTAGCTTATCATCAAATAATAAAAAATTATAAGTTATTTGGAAAAATGCCAAATAAAAGTATATTAGCAGACATTGATTATTATCAATCATTTGCGAGAGCAAAACAGGGTTCTATAGGTATTAAAGTATGGATGTTTTTTTATAGTAAAACATATGATTCAAACTATAAATTAATAAGTATAGTCTAAGATGATTTCGCGTTTCACAAGACGTATTCATAAGAATTGTGTTTATAACCATAAAATAAATAGTAGCTCTAATTTATTGTTGTCAGGTAATATTGGTTTTGTTTCTTTATCTAATGGTGTATTGACAAAAGAACAAATCGAGTGTTGTAGAGTTATAATTAGGAGAGAATTAAAAAAAAAAGGTTTTTTGTTAATCAGATGTAATTTTTTAATTCCACTTACTTCGAAGCCAACAGGAGTACGGATGGGGAAAGGGAAAGGAGCAATAGACAAATATATTAATTTTGTTCATATTTATGATTGTCTATTTGAATTAAACTCTATACCTATCTATTTAGCCGTAAAGCTTTTAGATAAAATTTCATATAAGTTACCAATAAAAGTGTGTCTAATTGATAGTAATAAAAATATTTATATGTCTAAGTAAGCAATGTAATGATTGGAGTAAAAACACGTTTTTATATTACAGATAATTCTGGTGCTAAAGAAGGGGAATGTATTAAGGTTTTGAATAAAAAATATCAACACGCTAAGGTAGGAGATTTTATAGTAGTTGCTATAAAAAAAGTAAGGTTGCGTAAAAAAATCAAAGTTAAATTACATGATGTAAGATTTGGTATAATTGTAAGAACAAAAAAAAATGTTTGTAGATACAATGGAATACATATTTCATTTGAAGATAATGCAATGGCATTATTAGATAAAAATTTAAATCCTATTGGTAATAGAGTAAGTGGCCCCTTATCGTATGAAATAAGAGTTAAAAAATTAATGAAATTGATTTTAATTTCTCCAAGTATTTTTTAAAAAAAATGAAATGAATAAGTTAAATTTTTTTTATTTTAATTTTAATTATCTACAAAGTTATTTTCTTGATCGATTAGTGAATCGTAATAATTTCTTTTTTTTTTCTTACATTCAAGTATATTATTTGTTACATAATAGTAGTAGTAATAGGTTTTTATTCTTATTGAAATTAATGCTATTGGAGAAATTTACAAATAATAAAATAAAGTTTGTACTGAATAATAATTTATTAAAAAGAAGAAAGTTAAAAGTAGGTGGTGTACTAGCAATATCTAAGCAAAAGTTTTATACTACTTATCTTAACATTTTATATAATTCATTACCTAAATTAATATATTCTTTAGATTTAAAATTAAATAATTATTATTTATTTTATGATAATAAAAAGACAATATATTCTAGTTTTTTTTATTCGTTAACAAAATTTTTATTTTTAAATTATTTTACTTATACTTTAGATTATTATAAGTATTATAACTTTTTTGAAAATGCTATTTTTAAATTAAAACTAAAAGTATGTACTAGTTATAAGTATTATTTAATTAATCGTGATCTATTTAGATTAGGTGGTTTAAATGTTATATAATGGTTTCTAAATTATTAAACAGTAAACATTATAAGAATAGATTTATATTTGAGAATTCTTTTGTTTCTTATTTATATATTAAATCTTTGTATAATACATTTTTTATTGGAAAGAAATATACATATGTTTTATATTTATTTTTTTATTTACATGTACATTATACGAGAATTTCAAATTTTTGTATTCTTTCATATAGACGAAGAGGTGTATTGAATTTTTTTAAATTAACAAGGATGATGGTGAAACAATATTCTTTAAATAAACAATTAATTGGTATAATGAAATCTTCTTGGTAATTGTATGTTAAAATTAAAATTTCCAATTTATTTTTTTGGTACTTTTTATAGTTCGTTAAAAAATGCTATTATAAAAAAAAATAGTACTTTTACAGTATACTTTAGTTCTTTTAATTTGTTATTGAGTTATTTTTTATTTAAAAAAAGGTATTTTTCTAATATTATGATTTTTAATTTATTAAACCGTAGTTTTATACACATTACACTAAATTATCATGAAGAATGTAGTTCTATTGTAAATATTTTATCATTTTATTCAAAGAAAAATATAAAAACAGTAACAGTTAGTAAGTTAAGAGATTTAAGTAGATTAGAGCGTAGTTCTTTTATTTTGTCTACGTCTCGTGGGATATTTAATACGTCAGATGCTATTATAAATAATGTAGGAGGGGTTATTTTATTTGAAATATATTAATTTTAAGCAATGGCTCGATTTTTTTTATTGAATCATTCCTTTTATTACATAGAATTGAATACTTTTTTAATAGGGACATTTATTTCTTTTTTTAAATATAAATTAAATTCGTTTTATTTTTTTTTTATAGATTCTCGTATTTTATATTGTCATAATTATTGTCTTTTTAGAGTAGATCATTGTTATTGGAAGAAAGTAAAATTATTATTATTAAAATTTATTCGTAGTCATTTATATTATAATATTAAACATTTAAAATTAGAAGGAAGAGGTTATAAATTATATTATTACTATAATACTATAATATTTAAATTAGGTTATAGTCATCTATGTTATTTTTTATTACCTATAGACACTTATTTTTATTCTAGACAAAAAAAAACTTATTATAGGATAGTTAGCTTTTCAGATAGTATGTTAGGTAATTTACTATTTCGTATGAAGTGTTTTAGAATTCCAAATAAATATAAAAAAAAGGGTATTTTTATTGTGTAAATGGATTTTCCGTTAATTTCTTTTTTTTATAAGTCATTGAATTATTATAAACAATTACGTCTTTATTTTATATTAAATAACTATTTTAAATTACATAATATATTGTTTACCAATTTGTATATACGATTATACCGCAAAAGATTATTGAGAATAGAAGATAAAAATATTCGTTTCTTTTCTAATAGATTAAAAAGAAAAAATGACAAATCGTTAGTAGTACGTTATTTTATGTATAATATATATTTATTTCTACGTTTCGAGAGTAAAAATAAAATATGGAATAAGCGTAAGAAAAAATATATTTATATAAATAAATTTAAAGATTGTGGAAATCAATATAATTTTGATCCATTCTATCCTATGACTACTTATTTGTTAAGTGAGTTTAATTTGCAACGTACAAATAGATTAAATTTTGATGTTACAAAAAAAAAAATAGTAAATTTATCGTTTTTCGATAAGAGATTAGGAGTAGTTAATTTTAAATTTTTTAATAGTTATATTTTTTCTTTAATTTTGAGTGTTTATAAAAAAACAAATAAAAAAGAATTCTTGTATGCATTAAGACATAATAATTTATTTTTTTATAATTTTTTACTTTTTATTAAAAAAAGAATTCAATTATTTAGATATTTATTATTAGAATTAAAGAAAAAATTACAATGTTTTTTTTTTATCTTTAATACTTTTGATTTGAATATGGAAAATGATATTTTTTTTAATTATATAAGGTATAAGAATCCTCTTTTAATTTCAGAGTATGAACGTATAGTAAAAAATGTTAAATTAGAAAGAGAGAAATATGTTAATTATTATGGGTTATATAGTAAATATAAAAATTTTTATAAGTTATTATTGGATTTTTTAAAGAAACCCAATAGAAATTGTATAAGTAGTAATTTTAAAGTAACTAAATCTTCCCACCGTTTACATGTAAATAGATATGAAAGATTGTTAAAAAAAATAGGAGGAAAGTATGAAAGATTATTTAGAAGGTTTTTTATTTTAAAGAATAAATCTTTTTATGCAGATGAGAATAAAGAATTGATTTATATCAGTATTTTAAAATATTTAAGTATATTTAAATCTTTATTTCGTTTTGATTATTTAAATAAGTATAATAATAGCAAAGCGGTAATATATATTAAATCCACAATAACAAATGTGTTTTTATATTTTATCTATAATAATAAGTTATTATTTAAAAGAACATGCGGAGAATTAGAAGATGTAAAAAAAAAAGAACGTCGTTTTTGGAGAAATATTTATCCACTAGTGGAAACATTATTACCATTTATAAGTAAGATGAAATCTTTATATAAATTCCCTTATGTTTCTTTATACATAAATGGTACTAGTTCCTTATGCAGTCCTTTAATTACACGCATGCGTAAGTATAATAAAAAATACCGAAGATTAGTACGTTTTTTATTTAACGAATTAGAATTTTTTAATGAAAAGACGCTTGAATTAAAAGAACGATTTAAAGGAGCTTATATTTTATATCCAATTTATAGAATAAAATTTTTTGCAATTTGCGATGGTTTTAATAGACTAAGTAAGGTTTTTTTTGCAATTAATAAGGTTAAAGATCTAACATCGTGGCCTTATAATGGTTGTTTTAATAAAAAAAGAAAAAGAAAAAAAAAGAAAAAAAAAAATGTTAGATAGTATTAGTCCATTTAGACGAAAAAGAGGTTTTTCTAAAAAGTTAAATATATTTCAATTCTTTATTAGTAGATTTGGTATTGGGTCATTTATTTCAAAAAAGCTTTGTGATTTTTCAGGTCTTCATGTCAATTTACAGTTAGATGCTTTTTTGGATCCTTTTTTTAATTCTAATTATTCTCATAGTTATGTTATTAAGAAAATCAAATATTTTTTTTTAAATAATAAATTCAGTATAGATAATTTTTTACAAAAAGAAGTTATTTTTAATATTAATACTTTAAAAAATATACGTTGTTTAAAAGGTAGGAGGCATGCTAGTTTTTTACCAGTAAGAGGGCAGCGTAATAGAACTAATGCAAGAACAAGAAAAAAAATTAATTTTGGGGATAAGAAAGGAAATAAAAAAGTAAGAAAGAATAAAAACAATACAGTTAAAAATATAATAAAACAATAATCTTTAATTTATATTATCAATGAATAAATATTTGTATCTAGACATTTCATTGTTTCTTTTTTTTTTATTTAATTTTGTATGGATAAGTTTAGACCCTTTTGAATCGTGTTTTCAATATGTTTATAATATTTCATTATTTGAATATTCTTTTTTTTTTGGAATAGATAGTATTTCTTTTTTTTTTATTTATTTAAGCATGCTATTAATACCTTTATGCTTGTTATTTTCTACTGTAAATATGAAGTTTAATAATATTAACGATGTAATCTATTATCAATCATTTTTATTTTTTACATTATTCTTATTAATTTTTGTGTTTTCTGCTATGGATCTTTTAGTTTTTTATATTATGTTTGAAATAATATTAATTCCTTTTTTTGTACTAATAGGAATTAGTAGTTACCGCAAAAGAAGAATTCATGCAAGCTATTTATTTTTTTTTTATACATTAATTGGGTCTTTCTTTATGCTTGTATCAATATTATCACTATATTCGTATACGGGAAGTACTAGTTTTGAAATTTTGTTAAATAATAATTATTCACTAATTAGAGAAAATATAATATGGTTTACTTTTTTTATTTCTTTTGCTATAAAGATCCCAATGTTTCCTTTTCATATTTGGCTACCAGAAGCTCACGTAGAAGCTCCTACAGAAGGTAGTGTACTATTAGCGGGTGTCCTATTGAAATTAGGAAGTTATGGCTTTTTACGTTTCTTAATGCCTTTATTTCCAGTATCTACATATTATTTTTGTCCATTAGTACTATTGATAAGTTGTATAGGCATTTTCTATACGTCTTTTGTGACATTGAAACAAATAGATATTAAACGTATAATTGCTTATTCATCTGTTTCGCATATGAATGTTTGTGTACTAGGTCTCTTTACGTTTACTAGTATTGGTATTGCTGGTAGTATTCATTTAATGCTTGCGCATGGGATTGTTTCTGGGGGTTTCTTTTTTTTAATTGGGATGTTATATAGTAGAACACATACTAAATTGATTAAGTATTATAGTGGTTTAATATATACTATGCCTATTTTTTCATTTTTTTTATTTATTTTTACAATTAGTAATATAAGTTTTCCATTAACAAGTAATTTTATAGGAGAATTTTTAATAATTATAAGTTTATTTTATTCGTATAATTATCATTCGTTATCAATTGCTTTGATAGGTATTTTTATATGTACTATTTATTCTTTATCGTTATATAATAGATTAATTTTTATGGTCCCTAAATACAAGTATCTAAAATTTTTTTATGATTTAGGAATGTTAGAGATAAGTTTATTGTTTATTCTTTTATTTTTTATTTTGTGGATGGGAATATATCCATATTCTATTTTTTCTTTACTAGAGAATAACATAGTTTATTTTTATAATGATCTTTTATATAAATAAATGATTTTATTGGTTAAATTTTATTTTTATTTTTTTTTATATTTTTTTATAATATGTTCATATAGATTATTAGAATATTACGACCATTTTATTTATAATTATTTATTAGTTATGCATATTTCATTAGTTATAATTAGTTACGTCTTTTTTTTTATATTATTTATTAATCAGTTACGTAATTTTATACATAGAAATTTATATTTAGAAATAAATAGTTTTTTTTCGCTTATGGGTATTTATTATAGTACGTTAACTATTTTTATAGGTACATTATGGGCATTTTCGATATGGAAATCGTTATTATTTTTTGACAGTCGTATTTTTTTTATTTTATTATTGATTTTATATTTTATAATTAATATTTTTTTATCATATTTGAGTTTTTATTATAGATTTTTGTTTTTCTTTTTTTTAATTACCAATTTGTTCTTGTTAAGAATAAAAAATAATTGGAGTTCCCAAATACATCAAACAAATAGCTTTTTTTTTTTTATTTACAATTTACCGATTGTAGATTCTTATTATGCTTCAATTTTTTTTTCTGTTATAATACTATATACACTATATTTATTGTATTTAGTAAATATTTTTTCTCTTTTTAAAACAATACAGTTAAAAAATATATTAGATTATGTCTATAACAAATAAATGTTATTTAATTATTTTTTTTTATTACCTGAAAATTATTTATTATTTTCTATTTTTTTTATTTTTTGTTATTTAGTATTAAATCTTTTTTCAAATAAGAGTAATTTTATAAGGCAAGATAATTTTATTATTTATTTAGCTGTTATTATATTATTAAATACATTGATTTTACATTGTGTTATGTATTCTTATAATTTTGGATTAAAAGATTTGCTATATAAAGACGATACGACAAATGGTTTTTGTATTATTAATATAGTTATTGCTTTATTGTATCTAGTAGGTTTTAGTAATCTGCTAAGAGTTTATAACATAAATTCATTTGAATTTATTATTTTAATTTTATTGTCTGTATATAGTATTAATATGTTGGTTTGTTCTGTTAATTTAATTTCATTTTATTTATTAATTGAACTCCAAAGTATATGTTTTTACACACTTGCTGCTTTTTCTCGGAAAAATAAATATAGTATAGAAGCGGGATTAAAATATTTTATATTAGGTTCTTTTTCTTCTGTCTTATTACTATTTGGTATTTCTATACTATATGGATTTAGCGGTTTATTATATTATGAAGATATTTCAATGTTTTTTGTCAATTTTAATAATATTGAAGCGAGCAGTAAACTATATAATATATATATACTATCAATCGCTTTCATGTTAACTGGTATGTTGTTTAAACTATATTCATTTCCATTTCATTTTTGGGTAAGCGATATATACCAAGGATCGCCTTTTTTATCTACTGTATTTTTTTCTATTTTTCCATTTATTTCGTTATTTTATATTTTTATGAAGTTATACATAAACATATTTATTTTTTTTTATGAATCATTTGTTATATTTTTTATGATTAGTAGTATTGGATCTATGGTTGTGGGTATGCTAGGAGCAATACAACAAAAAAAAATTAGGAGATTAATCGCTTATAGCAGTATTACAGGTACTGGTTATTATTTAATGATTTTTGTAGCCCCTGACTTTCATATAATAAAACATATCTTTTTTTTCATAATAGTATATACTATTAATGTATTTGGTATCTTTTTATGTTTTAGTAATCTTGTTACTTTAAATGGAAGAATAAATATTGAAAGATTTATTTCGTTAGGTGGTTTGTATAGATATAATAAGTATTTATCGTTGTGTATCATTTTGTTATTATTTTCTATAGCAGGATTACCTCCATTTCCTACATTTTTGGCTAAGTTATATCTATTGTTTGATTTATATAATTACAAGTTATATCTTTTTATGTTTTTTATTATTATTACTACGATCATAAGTTTTTATTATTATTTACGTATTTCTAAAATAATATTATATAATAATATTTCCCATTGGATTTATTTGAGAAATATTTCATACATTCCAATGTTATTAATAATATATATATTATTTTTTAATATATGTCTAATCATAAAACCAAGCTTATTATTAAATATAATTGAATATATTTTGATTGATTTTTTTTAGAGGTTTTATTAGCGTGAAATTAGTTGTTTCTATAAAAATCAATAGGTGGCTGAGCGGTCAAAAGCGCTTGTTTGGAGAACAAGTTTTTCGTGGGTTCGAATCCTGCCCTATCCTTATAATATAATATAATATAATATAAATTTTTTAACAATTGAAATGTTATCCAGTCCTTTTGAACAATTTCAAATACAATCTTATAGTTTATCTTATACATTAACTGATACTATTTTGATTGCGTTTAATCTTTTTTTTCTATTGCAGTTTATATATTTAACATTAAGTTTTAAAATAAGTTATGTATATTTTCAAAGCTTTTTTTATTCTTTATTTAAAGGTACGTATAATTTTATATATGTTACTATATATTCGTATCTAGTAGATAGAACAAAAATGTTTTTTCCTTTTTTTTTTTATTTATTCTTATTTATCTGTTTAAGTAATTTAGTAGGTATAGTTCCATTTAGTTTCACAATAACAAGCCATTTAAATATAACATTTAGTCTATCTTTTTTGGTATGGTGGGCTACTTGTTTATTAGGTTTTTATGAAAGTGGTCTTGCTTTTATTGCTATATTTTATGTAAAAGGTATTCCTTTTGTATTAGTTCCATTTTTGGCATTAATAGAAGTTATAAGTTTTATTTTTAGATCTGTAAGTTTGGCGTTACGATTATTTGCAAATATAGTGGCAGGACATATTTTATTGGATACAGTTGCTTTGTTTATATATAAATTAGTAAATCCATTATTTTTTTCAATTAAATTTTCATTAATAAGTATATTACCTATAATTTTATGTGTTGTCTTAATTTTATTTGAGCTAGTTGTAGCTATCTTACAAGGGTATATATTTGTAATATTGTCTGTCATTTATTTAAAAGATGCTTACATAGCACACTAGTATTATAACACAAACAATAGATAATGTATTTTCTTACTGAATATTATGAACTTTATTTTTATAGTTTTTTTATTTTATTAGTAAGTAGTATTATTTTGTTATTATGTTATGTAATAACATTAAAGAATGCATACACAGAGAAAAATTATGGTTATGAGTGTGGATTTGATCCATTTTCAGATGCAAGAAATCCATTCCATGTAAAGTTTTATCTTATTTCTATCATATTTATAATTTTTGATGTAGAAGTTGCTTTTTTTTTTCCTTGGTCTATTTGTATAAAAGAACTGATGTTCTTTGGTTATTATACAATGTTCTTATTTTTATTTATACTGTTAATAGGTTTTATTTATGAATGGAAAAAAGGGGCATTGGAATGGGAATAGTGTGGTCTGTTTTTATATAGCAATTAATATTGTCACGTTAACTCCATATAATTTTTATATGGATAATTTATGGAGTTACTATAGAGGTATTTCAACTGGTATAGTAGGCTTAGATAATAAATTATATAGTATTCCTGAAATGGAAACAAAGAGGGCATTTTTGTTTTCCAATATAAATTATGAATTAACAAGATATTTTGGATTTGGGATGCCAGCTAATGATAAAATGCTTTCTATTGTATTATTGTATATCGAAACAATGAGTGTATTAATAGCAGTTGCTTTTGTAGTAGGTTTTATTGTTTTATGGAGTATTACCAAATTCAACAGTAATGTAAATCCAGTAGCTTACCATTTTTCTAAAAAAGTAGAAGCTTTTTTAGATACTATTTTTGCATTATTACCTACAGTCTTAATTAGTTATTTATTAATACCAGCACTAGGATTTATTTTCCAATTAGAATATGACGAAAATTTCTTAGAAACGTTATTTAATGTTTATATTATTGGACATCAATGGTATTGGACATATGAAATAGATACTAAATTAGGTACAGATATTTTAGTTAATTTATTTGATGCTAATTTTAATTTTCCAGTATTACAATTTGATTCGTATATGATTCAAGACAGTGAAAAAAATAGGTTATTGAATGTAGATAAGTGTTTAGTATTACCTAATGGACATAATATTTGTTTTTACATAACATCACATGATGTTATTCATGCTTGGGCCGTACCTCAATTAGGTATAAAAATAGATGCTCTACCTGGCAGATTAATGAGATTTGTTTTATATTCAAGTATAGAAGGTGTATATTATGGTCAGTGTTCTGAGCTTTGTGGGGTAAATCATGCATTTATGCCTATTTGTGTTGAAATAGTAAAAAATAAATATTTTATAGATTGGATATTTTTATCTTTAGATGTACACTTAGTAAGTAATTTATTAAGTAGCATTAGTATTAATGATTCTTCGTCGATATTTATAAAATAGAATTTTAATTAAGCGGATTTTTTAAGTACTAGTAATTAGGCACTAATAAAAAATGTTTTAACAAGAAAAAAATGAACAAATATAATAATATGTTATGGTATATAATTTCATATCCATTTAATTGGGTATACGATCAATTAGAATATCTTTTTTATGTATACATACTTCCTATGTATACAGGGTTACCAACCGCAAACGGTTGGAATCCAAAATACGTAAGAAAAGAATTAATTTTAATATGGGATCCGACATCTCCTATTAACATTTCATATAAAGATTTTATTAATTCTTACAATGATGAATTAAAAGAAGTAGGTTTTGAAGTTACCAAAGGAGGTCATTTGAGAAGGATAGTGAGTCCACAAATGTATTATGCAAATCCAGAACAATCATTAAAGTGGGGGGATAATGCTTTGAAGTGGTATTTAAGAGAAATAGAATTGGGTCTTGAAGAGTATAGAAAAGAACTTACACTAGATCCTTTTGGTTGTACTCGATATGTAGGTACTATTAGGTTATTTGGACGTGTTATATTGTCCTATAACATACAATCTAGGGCATTCTTATTTAGAACATATGAAATTGATGTAATAGATATTTTATTATCAATTATAGTAATTTTATTTTTTTTAATCATATATATAGTTTTTTACCATTTAAAAAAACTTACATTAAAAAATAAAGTATTACTACATTTTATGTTAACTGGAATGAATGAGGAAGACTATTATTATGATGCGCGTACATTAAAGGAAATGAAAGAAAAAGAGAGGGAAGAAATAATAGCAAAGAGAAAATATGCATTAGAAAAAATTAATCAGTATAATAATAGTATTTCGGCAAATGAGATGAATGAAGCATGGAGAGAAGGACGTACAGTTTCTCCTAAGTTTTATACAGGTATAGAAATAGATTATTGTTTTTATGAGTTTTCATGTATTAGTTCTGAATTGTGTATCATTATGTTTATTTATTTATTACTAGAAAAAGCATATGCACTTTTTCATTACTATATATATACTTTTTATATTCTAAATATGGAGTTATTTACATATGTATTTGTATATTTATTTGGTTTCTTATCAGTTTTTTTTTGGTTCAGGTTAAAAAAAGAAAAACGTCAAGCTACTCATAGATGGGTAGAAGTAGATCATTATGTTAGTCACTTTTTAAATCATTTTTTCAGAACATTATGTTGGTTGAATTTATATAAATTAGTCTGTGGTGTAAGTATTTGTTGGTATGTTTTTTTTTATATTTTAGCGATGTTATGGATATATTTTGGAAATGACTCGTGTGATTATTTTATGGGTTGGAATCAGGATTACAGGATTGATATTTATTATAATCAAACTAGATTTCATATGTGGTGGCCTCGTTCTTTGATGAACCAGACATGGCATCATTTTTATATAACGTTGATGAAACCTATACATACACTGCTTCTTTATATTTTATTGTATATTACTTTACCTTTTATTGCTATTTTTTTAAAATGGGTTTATTATCAAAATAAAATTCATGTCTATATAAATAATAAGTTTTTTTTTTGGAATTCTAAAAAATATACAATAGATGAAATAAAAGAACAATGGAAGAAAGATAGGATTATTAATTATATTAAAGAAGAAGAAGCGAAGCGTAATAAAGAGAAAAAAATTACGTTTTCATAATTTGTTTATATGTTTACATCAATGGAAGGTTAGCCAAGAGGTCTAAGGTGTTGTTCTGCTAAAACAATTTTCACGGGTTCGAATCCCGTACCTTCCTTTATATTCCTAATAAATAAAATTATTCTTTACGTATAACATATATATACATATATGTACTTAGATAAAAAAAATATATTAAATAATTTTATACTAAATTTTGGACCACAACATCCATCTGCGCATGGAGTTTTACGTTTAATTTTGGAATTAGATGGTGAAATAATAAAAAATGCAGATCCTCACATCGGTTTATTACATAGGGGTACAGAAAAATTATTAGAGTATAAGACATATATACAAGGTTTACCATATTTTGATAGATTGGATTATGTTTCTATGATGTGCCAGGAACACACTTATTGCTTGGCTATAGAAAAATTATTAAAGTGTAATGTTCCATTGCGTGCTCAATATATAAGAGTTCTATTTTCTGAAATAACTAGATTATTAAATCATTTATTATCTATCACCACTCATGCAATGGATGTAGGAGCACTAACTCCTTTTCTGTGGGCTTTTGAGGAAAGAGAGAAATTGATGGAATTCTATGAGCGTGTTTCAGGAGCAAGGATGCATGCTAATTATTTTAGGCCGGGAGGAGTTTCTTATGATTTACCTAAAGGGTTATTACACGATATATATAATTTTATTTCTTCATTTTCTTCTAGAGTGGATGAAATGGAAGAACTTTTGACAACAAATAGAATATGGAAACAACGTTTAGTAGATATAGGTATAGTAAATTATAGAGATGCTCTCGATATGGGTTTTACTGGTGTAATGTTAAGGGGTTCGGGTATTACGTGGGATCTACGTAAAACAGAACCATATGAAATTTATAAACAATTAAGTTTTTATATTCCTATTGGTATATATGGCGATTGTTATGATAGGTATCTGGTAAGGATTAGTGAAATGAGACAAAGTATTTTTATTATTTATCAGTGTTTGAATAATATTCCGAATGGTCTTGTTCGATTAGACAATTATAAGGTTTCTCCTCCTTTTAGAAAACAAATAAAAACCTCAATGGAATCATTAATACATCATTTTAAATTTTATAGTGAAGGTATTCATGTACCTCAAGGGATTTGTTATGGTGGTGTTGAGGCACCTAAAGGTGAGACAGGAGTATTACTCGTATCAAATGGTTCTAATATGCCGTATAGGTGTAAAGTAAGATCTCCTGGTTTTGCCCATCTACAAGGAGTAAATCATATTGTTTCTGGCCACATGGTTGCGGATTTAGTAACAGTAATTGGTACTTTAGATATTGTATTTGGAGAAGTAGATAGATAGCGCTTATAGCTTAGTCGGTAAAGCGATCGTTTGATAAGCGATAGATCAATGGTTCGAGCCCATTTAAGCGCATATTTTCTAGTTTATGTGTATAAATAGTAAAAGGGTTACCGTGAATAAGATTATAATATAATACATTTTGTATACTTGTATTATATTATTCTTTATATTTATAAATGTGTTTGTTATTATATTATTATATATGTTAGTTTCTATTTTTTCGAATATACTGTATATATTATAATATTGTGTAGTGAAAAATTCAGTATTTATTTCTTTTACTATATATTCTATATAATTTATATTTATATCTATTAAATTAATTTCGCCTGTTGTGTTATTACTAATATATAACGCATAATTTTCATAAACAATATTTATTATGTTGTTATTTATATTCAATAGTAAGTATGCTATTAATAATATATAAATGTGTACATTGTATATATTATTTTTTTTTTTTACGATGTAAAAAAAAATAATTATGGTGCTTATTATTGTATGTAATAATGTAAGAGCCTTGTATACATATATTAATGTAGTTAGTTGTAACGTATTAATTAGTTTATTTTTGCGTATTAGGTATTTTAATATGTAAGAATATAATATTACGAATATATATATAATATATACGTATATATTGATGTATATATGTGTGTTATTAAGTAAATATAAAATAATAACAAGTGTGCTTTGTTTTATTAATATGTTATTATTTATGTAGTAATTATTATTCTTTTTTTTCGTATATGCGTAAGAAAATAATACGTATAAGGTATACATTATTATAAAATAATTTTGTAAATTTAAATTAACTATTTTAAATACATGTATACTCTGTAGGTTATTACATTTAATTACTAATAATAAAAAAAAATCGAGTATTAATATCGAACCGATAATTTTTTTATTGTATTTGTGTATATACAACAAAAAAATTATCCAATTGACAAGAGCAATGTTTTCTATTGGGTCCCACGACCACCATCCACCCCATCCAAAAAGAGAATTGGCCCAGTAACTTCCTAACAATATACTAATACCAAGTATAAGTATTAGTTTATTAATACTTATATATTTAAATATACTGTTTTTTATTAGGAATGTAATTGTTATTAATATAGGTGGGTGTACTATAACCAAAAAATGCGTAAGTAGCGGATTAAATGTTGTATTATTAAAGTAATAGATTTTAGTATTAATGTACACACTGTATAGAATTATAAACATATATATAAATAGTATCAGGGTATTTTTATTGTTATATAGTATATATGTATTATTGTATAATAGTAATATTATGATTGAGGTTACCAGTAATACATAGTTGTCAATAGTAGCCCAGTAATTGCTCATCTTATATATTGCATTAGTAATTAAATTGGAATTGACATTAAAAAATATTTCATACATATCATATTGGAATGCGGTAATAATAAAAAAAACATACGTATATATATATATCATTTTTTCATGATAAAAATAAATTATTATTTAATGAGGAGGGTAGGATTTGAACCTACGTAGTATATATACAACAGATTTACAGTCTGCCGCTTTTGACCGCTCAGCCACCTCCTCTTTTCATTTTTGATGAAAAGAATTTTTTATAAAAAAAATAATAAATATTGTTATTTATTAACATATGTAAAAAAACATTTAAAGAATAATAGTTTTTTTTTTGATAAACAATCTTCGAATAAAAAATTAAATTTAATTTTTCCTTTATACTCGCCAAAAATCATTTTTTTTAAGATAAGTGGTATTTTTAAAAAAAATAAAAAGAAAAATTCAATCTTTCAATCCATTACATTACAGTCTATGGTTTCTAAAAATAAAGTAATTTTTAATGTTTCACCTCTAATTCCGTTAGTTTATATTTTTTAATTTTATTTCTGTACTTTATAATAATGTTGTTCAACATATTACATGATGTCAGTACGATAACATAAGTCGTTTGTAGCATTATTTCATTAGGTAGCAGTATAAGTATAAGTATATATACTATATAGTTATTAACTTTAATATGTTTTTTTATATATATATAGAAGAAGACAATTAATATATTAGTATATAAAACATTTATATATAGGTCTAGGTAATTTATTAGTTTTAGTTCTATGTCAAATTCATAAAATTGAAATTCTATTAAATGGCTAAATGTATATTTAATGTATAGTGGGATTATACAATATTGAGTTACTATACTATTCATTAGTAGTATGTACATTAACCACTTAATATTATGTAGGAATAACCGATATTCTTTTTTGTATAGTATAACATTAATAGTTATTGTTATTATATATAGTAGCAGGGGTGTTATCAAATATATGGAGAATAGAATAATATATTTATAATAGTAATATGAATTAATTACAAAAGGGAGTGTTATTTCAATCAGTGGAAGGAATTTAAATTGGGTGTTAGTTATACTATTATGTACGAGTAAATTTACTTCAGATGTATATAAGTATATGTGGCTTGAGATAATAGTTTCTTTAAGAGGAGAGAGTAGAAAGAATAGTATCGTTTTTGTTTTTAATATTATTATTAACAGTAATGTAATACTTATAATTAATATATATAGTATTTTGAAAATAAGTTCTTTTAAATAGTATGAAAAGATATTCATTACAGAATGAAATAAATTGATAGGTGGCTGAGCGGTCAAAAGCGCTAAATTTGAAATTTAGTATTCGTGGGTTCAAATCCTGCCCTATCCTGACTTAAGAGTATGGTGGAATTGGTAGACACGTCAGATTTAGGATCTGGTGACTTTGTTCGTGCAGGTTCAAGTCCTGTTACTCTTAAATGGGTTAGTAACTCAGTTGGTAAGAGTGTTGGTTTGTCATACCAAAAGTCGTGGGTTCAAGTCCCATCTAGCCCGATTTATTCCTCACTTGGTGGAATTGGTAGACACGACAGACTTAAAATCTGTTGCTTTTAGCATGTAGGTTCAAGTCCTACAGTGAGCATTTTGTTTATTTATTAAATAGACAAATAATATGTACCTATTATTAGTTAAATATTTTTATTATTTTTATTTCTTAAAAAAAAATAAAAAATTTAAATTCTTTATTTTAATTGATTTAATTTTTTTCTTAATGAAGAAGTACTATAGTTTATTAAAATTAAAAAAAAAAATAATAAAATATAAAAATTTTTTTTTTAGAAGCAAATCAAAGCATTTTAGTCATTATAAATACTTATTATATAAAACAGAATATTTATTGGAACGTAGAATCAATGCATTCAATGTTTTTATTGTTAATTTTTTACCTACACAATTATTACCATTAGGTAATAGAAAAAAATTTTATAATTTGTTAAATAAAAAATTTAAGAGATTTTTTTTAGTAATAAAGAAAAAATTAAATAAAAAATTTTTTTTTTATTTTATGATTAAATTATTTAATAAAATTAAATTTTTATTCTTAAAAAGTGATCCTTTTTTGAATAAAAAAGATTTTATTTTTAATTTCTTTACTTCGATTGTTTTCGAATCAAAATATACTACTCTTTTACGGGCGTATAATGCAGTAAATAAAAAAATAAAAAAAAATATTATTTTACAGTTCTATGATATACTTTATTTTTTTAGTTTTCGTATAGATTATTTTATTTTTAAACTATTTCCTTTTTTCTCATTATCAGAAGTAAGGAATGGTATAGTAGAGAATAAAGTATTGCATCTTAAAAATGAAATTCGTAATATTAATTATTTCATAAAAAAATATGATTTATTAAAGTCCAGTATTTTTAATAATATTTATTATATTTTTTCATTACGAAGATACTTTTATAATAGTAGTGCTAAATTAAAAAAAAAATACTATTTAGTTTTATGTAATTACAGAAAAGAACAGAGTACATTTTTTTTGTGCAAAGGCAAAAAAAAAACTAGTCTTTTTTCATCTCACGCTAGGTATTTAAGTACTATAGATGAAATACACACTTATTTTTATAAATTAAAGGATCAGAATTATAATTTTGATTCTTTAAATCAATATATATCAAACTTTAAAATCCAAAAAGAATTTCCTTTTTTTTTAAAAGAAAAAAAAAAAGATTTAGATATTACTTTTTTAAATAGTATAGGTAATATTTATTTGTCATATGGAAAAAAAGTATCAATTAATAATTATACTGTGGTAAATCTTATAAACTTCCTATATCTCTTTTTTTACCTATCTAAATATAATAGTATATATTATTATACAAAAGAAAGTAAGTTAATTGTAAGTCCGTCGGTATTAAATAATTTATTAAATGAGTATAAAAAATTATTTTTTTATTTTACTATTTTTTTTTCTTTTAATATAGTTACGTTGATGTAAACTACTTGCTGAGATAGTCTAATTGGTAAAACAATGGATTCATGCTCCATATTTGTGGGTTCGAGTCCCACTCTCAGCAATTTTAATTTTTTTTAGGGCTTAGTATAGTAATAACAAACATCTAGCCCTTTTTATAATTTAACGACATAATGGTAACAGAATTTAAACAAATTGGCGCAGGATTAGCAACTATCGCATTATCAGGAGTAGGTGTAGGAATTGGAATTATTTTTGGAAATTTATTAGATTCAGTATCAAGAAATCCTAGTATTGCTAGATTATTATTTAATTATGCTATTTTAGGTTTCGCTTTAACTGAGGCTATCGCACTTTTCACAATTATGATTGTTTTTTTATTAATGGCATAGTTTTTATGTCTTTTAGATGTAAGCACACATAGCTCAGTTGGTAGAGCATCTGACTTTTAATCAGCAGGTCGCAGGTTCGATCCCTGCTGTGTGCATAAATTGGACCTGTAGCTCAATGGCAGAGCAATCCCCTCATAAGGGATTGGTTGTAGGTTCGATCCCTACCGGGTTCATTATACATTAAAAGTATAACATCATCAAACCATAGTAGAATCCATCTAGTTTTTAAGTGGGATTTATTTTTATATAAAATATATAATTGATTTTACTTTGTTTTTTATTCTATTTTAATTAATGAGTTTTTACGAGCCGGAAGTTTTAGACCAAATAGGTAGTAATAATAATTATAATAATTCTTAATAGCCTTCATTTATAATTAAATTCTATTTACCTAAACAAATATATAACCTGTATTCGTGGTAGTGCATAGAAATAATAACTTTATTTAAATTTTGTATAATAAAATAAAATACGGTAAAATTAGATTCTATATAAATTACAAAATAATAAAAATAAAGATTTTCATTTATCTCTTATCCATAAAAAAAATGATTAGATCAATGTATATTATATATAGTAAGTTTATATATTTATTTTTATTATTATATTATTATAATAATATCCCCCCGATAAGGAAAGGTGCTCACTTATGGGTACCTTTCCTTTATGTATAATAATAGTATCTTATATATTTATAATAGTAGAGATTCTTAGCTCAATTGGTAGAGCAGATGCCTTCTAAGCATTTGGTTATAGGTTCGAGTCCTATAGAATACAATTACATATCTATGGTGAATAGATACAATGAACGCTCATTTACTAGAATACTTAGTATTATCGGCACCAAAGTTTATTTTTTCCTTGAGGAAAAATAGTAATCAAATATATATAAGGACACATAAATACTATGTATTGATGTTAAGTTATTTTTTGTATAAAGATATAAATTTACAATTAAAGTCATTAATAGATTTCACAAGTGTCGATTATATATTGAAAAAGAAGAGATTTAATTTAATATATCACTTAATTTCAATAATTTACCATTATCGTATTTTCATGAAGTATTTTCTATCAGATCTAGAAAGTACCTATTCATTATGCTATATGTATCCCAATATATCTTGGTACGAGAGGGAATGTTGGGATTTTTTTGGAATCTTTTTTATAAATAACTTAAATCTAAGGAGATTATTGTTAGATTATGGTTTCGTAGGACACCCATTGAGAAAAGATTTCCCATTAACAGGATTTGTAGAATTAGTCTATAGCAATTTTTATCTTAGTGTAATTCAGAAAAAAGTAAACCTTAGCCAGTCGTTTAGAAAATATGAAACAGGGACAGTTTGGTCCTTACATTAGCGATGTGTAGAACTAAATAATAGTGAATGGGAATGGCCTTTTCGTCCAGTGGTCAAAGACAGTTCCTTTTCACGGAGAAGACACGGGTTCAAATCCCGTAAAGGTCAATATAATAAGATGATTGATTTAATTGATTTAATTGTTTACGTCGTAGCAAGATATGGGAAGTAAAATAATAGATCTTTTTTTTTAGAAAAAAGAAAAAAAGGAAAAAATAAAAAGAATTATTTTCTTAATATTAAGGATAATTCGAGTAATATTTGGGTTTTATTCTGGCTCGGAGTGAATGCTTGTGATAGGCTTAACACATGCAAGTTATACATTTTTTATCATGGAAATGAGTAATTACTATAAGTAGCGGAATAAAAAATGTAGCGAACGGGTGTATAATATATATTGAATATACCTCTGAGTTTGGAATGTATATTAAAAAATAATATGAATTCCATTAATAGTAAAATATATATTATTGCTTAGAGATTTTCATATAGAGTTTTAGGTAGTTGGTGAGATTAAAAGCTCACCAAGCCAAAAATGCTTAGCTGTTCTGGGAGGTTGTTCAGCCACATGGGAACTGAGAAACGGTCCTAATTTCATTTGAAATCAGCAGTGGGGAATCTTGGTCAATGAGCGAAAGCTTGAACCAGGTATATCATGTGAGTGAGGACGGCGCATTTAGTCGTAAAACTCTTGCTCCGTGGAAAATGATGATGGTACACGGGAGCAAGCGCTGGCCAATACTCGTGCCAGCCGCCGCGGTAATACGAGTAGCGCGAGTGTTACTCTCCTTGACTGGGCGTAAAGGGTGCGTAGGTTGTGTAATAAGTTTTAAGTGAAATTTTATATATATGATAATATACTTTTAATACTATTACGCTAGAGTTTATTAGGAGTTAACGGAACCTCTATAATCAGAGTTGAAATGCGTTAAAGATAGAGAGAACTCCAATGGCGAAAGCAGTTAACTATAGTAGACTGACACTGAGGCACGAAGGCATGGGAATCGAAGAGGATTAGGTACCCTCGTAGTCTATGCTGTCAACGATGAATGTTAAAGGGTAGTGTTAACTATTCTTACAGCTAACGCGTTAAACATTCCGCCTGGGAACTACGATCGCAAGATTAAAACCTAAAGAAATTGACGGAGATCTGCTACAAGCAGTGGAGCATGTGATTTAATTCGATACACCGCGAGAAATCTTACCAATCCTTGTCATATTAGATATAGATAGTAGATATTGTAGTAATATACAATAAATGATTTCTATCTCTCATAAAGCATAAAACAGGACGATAGTTTCATAGCATTGTCTATATATATATAATATCTAATACAGGTGTTGCATGGCTGTCGTAAGTTCGTGTTGTGAGGCGTTAGGTTAATTCCCATGAACGAACGAGACCCTCATTTATATTTAAGTTACGCACTAACAAAAAAACTATAAAATTAGGGGATGACGTCAAGTCATTATGGCCTTAATGGGTTGGGCTATCCATGTGCTACATAGGTAACAACAAAAAGATGCAATGATGTGAATCGGAGCAAAACTAAAAAAGTTATCATAGTTCGGATTGTTCTCTGAAACTCGAGAACATGAAGTAGGAATTGCTAGTAATCGTAAATAAGTACGTTACGGTGAATGTGTGTCCAGATCTTGTACATACCGCCCGTCACGCCATGGAAGTTGGTAGTCCTGTATGGTATTATTAGATTTCGTATAATTCGCAAGGATGAGCGAATAAAAATAATAGGTAAGGGATTATTAATAACTGAGGTTAAGTCGTAACATGGTAGTCGTAGAGGAATCTGTGGCTGGAACAAGGTAAATAAGAACAAATGAATTAGAAAGAAATAGAATTAGAAAGAAATAGTAACAACAATAATAAATAATAAAAAGCGAAAG